TTCCTAAAAGGAAAAAGGTTTCCATTGTACTAAGCTAAGGATGGGAAGGAAGAAAGCGAGTGATCTGGTAATTCCTCATCCTCAAAGCAGTCCTTCCTGTAGTCTCACAACAAATAAGTAATTATAGGAGTAAAGTGTTGATATAATTCGAAGAAGCAAACGACAATTTAATTTCAAGTTAATAAAGAAAAAAGTAAAATAAGTATGTAATCTAAGGTACTTTTTTACATTTCTAGGATTAAACAAAAGGATTCGCAAATAAAAGCGCTAATGCCACAACCAGTCCGTAAATTGTTAAAGCTTCCATAAAAGCTAGACTAAGCAATAAAGTACCTCGTATTTTACCCTCTGCTTCTGGTTGTCTCGCAATACCCTCTACAGCTTGGCCTGCAGCAGTACCTTGACCAACTCCGGGTCCAATAGAAGCAAGTCCTACAGCCAATCCAGCAGCAATAACGGAAGCGGCAGAAATCAGTGGATTCATGGTAAGTTCCTCGCACAAAAAAAAATAAATGGTTAATGATACAATCAACCAATGAATTATTACTTAATTTTATCATTAAGTTTGATCATTAAGATCTATTGGGTCGGAGTAACTAAAAACTAATGATAATATTACTGAATCGTCAGAACTACTTCGATATCTCGTTTTTTGTTTCTACCCATGATGAAGTTTTTGTAAATCCATATACATACGGCTCTAGTTATTGCATTTCTTTCTTTCCAACCATTCTTTCATTCCATCCTTCGTTCTTTACTCTTCTATATCCTTGAGTTCATCTGTTTTTTCATCCAATCCACAATCACAAATGAAACAGAAGAAAGGACTTGACTTATCTTGTAATCCATCTAATCTAAATGCAGTAAACTGCAATCAAATCAATATATGCAATCATCAATATATGCAATGGATATCAATATGATCGATATCAACGATATCAATATATCAATATAACGATATCAATATGTATATCAATACATATATATATATATTTTTTATTTATTTTGCTATATATATTGCTATCTATATATATTGCTATATATATATTACATATATATAGCATATAGTTAGATATATATATAGTTAGTTAGTATATAGGTAAGGCATAAGGACTTCTATTTATATATAGATAGGACTATATAACTAGTGAATATCTAATATTACATATACATATTACATATACATTTCTTTCTTCCATAACGTAAACTGGCCACATTTTATATTGAATCGGATTATGATTATAGAATCATTCCTCGAAACCCACACAAAAAGTGGCTGGACTTATAGACATTACATACATCTAGTGTGACCTCCCCAACCCATCCCTTTTTTTTTTACAATTCCGTAATATCGTTCATCTTCTCTCCTACGACTCTAGGTCATATATTCATACGTATTTATATCTATTATGTTCTCCAACCAAGCAGATTATCTTGAACCATGCATGAATTGGGATAAGCTAAAAAAAAAGACTATTTCGAAAACTAGTCAATGATGACCCTCCATGGATTCACCTATATAAGCCGCGGCTAACGTTGCAAAAATAAGAGCTTGAATACCACTTGTAAATAATCCAAGAAACATGACAGGTATAGGAACTACTGAAGGGACTAAAGAAACAAGAACAACAACTACTAATTCATCAGCCAATATATTCCCGAAAAGTCGAAAACTAAGAGATAAGGGTTTTGTGAAATCTTCTAGGATGTTAATTGGTAAAAGTATTGGAGTTGGTTTGATGTATTTCTCGAAATAACCCAACCCTTTTTTGGTAAGACCTGCATAAAAATATGCCACTGACGTGGGTAAAGCTAAAGCAACAGTAGTATTTATATCATTCGTGGGCGCAGCTAACTCCCCATGAGGTAACTGTATGATTTTCCAAGGTAAAAGGGCACCTGACCAATTAGAAACAAAAATAAATAGGAACATAGTTCCAATAAAAGGAACCCAAGGTCCATATTCTTCTCCAATCTGGGTTTTGCTCAAGTCTCGAATAAATTCAAGGACATATTCAAAGAAATTCTGACCGTCGGTCGGAATGGTTTGTGGATTCCGAACAGCTATGATGGCTGAACCTAACAAGATAGCAATTACGACCCAAGAAGTGATAAGTACTTGGGCATGGATTTGTAAACCTCCTATTTGCCAATAGAAATGTTGGCCTACTTCTACACCCGATATATCGTATAACCCCTTGAGTGTTTTAATGTAACATGGTATAACATTCATATTGTCCTCTGATAGAAATTGAACTTCAAAAAAGGAATTAGTTTGATTCAACCATTTCTTTCTCAACTCACCAACTTGAATCATTAATCATATATTTAGGATACCAAGAAATCACATAACATCATAATATATATCAATATCCCCAGTTCTTTTTTTTTTATCTATTTTTTAAAATTCAAAAAAAAGTAACCGATCCAATAAATCTATGGAGTTGCCCAATAATTAACATTAACTAATTTTATTATTCTTAATCTTAATCATAATCAACGATTTCTTATATAGCTAGAACGACCTTCACAAATTGCGGATACTAATTTGTTAAGAATCAATCGAATTGAAGCTATAGCGTCATCGTTGGCTGGAATCGAAATATCTGCAAGATCTGGGTCACAATTTGTATCGATTAAACAAATCGTTGGAATCCCCAAAATGGCACATTCTCGAAGAGCCGTATATTCTTCTTGCTGATCAACGATGATCACAATATCAGGCAATCCCGTCATATATTTGATCCCACCGAGATATGTTTGCAAGGTAGATAATTTTCTCTTCAACATTGCTGCATCTCTTTTGGGGAGACGGTTGAGTTTCCCCATCTTTTCTTCTGCTCTTAAGTCCCTGAACTTATAAAGTCTCGTTTCCGTAGTGGACCAATTCGTTAACATACCACCGAGCCATTTTTGATTAATAAAATGAGACCGAGCCCTTATTGCAGCTGATGCTACTGAATCCGATGCTTTATTTTTGGTACCGACGATTAAGAAGTTTTTTCCCCTACTTGCTGCATCAAAAACTAAATCACAGGCTTCTGATAAAAAACGAGCAGTTCTAGCGAGATTTGTAATATGAATACCTTTACGCTTTGCAGAAATGTAAGGGGCCATTCTAGGATTCCATTTCTTAGTACCATGACCAAAATGAACTCCTGCTTCCATCATCTCTTCCAAATTGATGTTCCAATATCTTCTTGTCATTTTTTCCCACACTTCCTTTTTGTTTTTTCTTTTTCGTATTATTAACAAAGAGACGAGGTACCTTGAAATAAATAATTGTTCCGATGGAACCTTCTACCGGGGATTGACCATTGATACACGGCACAAACCATAATTTTTTTTAATTACTTATTTTATTTATTACCAAATCAATAATCAGACCAGTATAGTTAAAAGATAATTAAAGTGAAAATGAATCCGCTCTTAGGAATCATTAAATCGCATAAATGATTGTTCTGATGTCTCATGTAAATTTGTCTCATGGAAATTGTTTGTCGCGTAAGAACAAAATAATTCTCTATGGTGTAACAAAATATCTCTCATTTCCAACTCGAATAGATTTTTTCTTTTGATTTCCAAATAAATGTTTTTGTCTTGCCTTGAACGGTGCACAAATTTTTGGAATCCGGTACCAACAGGTATAATCCCCCCCAGAACAACGTTCTCTTTCAGGCCTTTCAACCAATCAATACGACCTCGTAGAGCAGCTTTTGCTAAAACTCGAGCGGTTTCTTGAAAACTTGCTTCGGATATGAAACTTTGAGTATTCAGAGACGCTCTTGTTATTCCCAATGAGATTGCCCGATAACAGATTGATTCGTCCAAAGCGCGCCCTGCTCGTTCCGCTCGCAACAATCCGATTAATTCTCCAGGCGAAAAAACATTAGACATTCCATCTTCTGAAACCAACACTTTTGATGTTACTTGACGTACAATAATCTCTATATGTCTATTATGGATCTGTACCCCCTGGGATCGATAAACCTTTTGGATCTTATTAACCAAAGAGATACGACTTTGGGCTATGGTTAGCTCAGCTCCAATCAAAAACCCCCAGGGGATCCCAAGAATTCTTGGTATACGCTCGTTCCAACCTTCAACTCTCCTTTCGAGGTTCATCGATATTGAATCAATCGAACGCACTTCTAAGATTTGTTCTACTTTTGGAAGACCTTGCGTTATGTCACCAGATCTCGATTTTTCATATATAAATGTAACTAATGTATCTCCTTCGTAAAGGATTTTCCCATAATGACCATGAACAGTTGCTCCAGGAGTAGCCAAATAAGACTTAGCCGATCTTATAACTAAAAAGTCGACATTAACAATTAAAATTTGACCAGATTTTTTTACGTGTGGTTCGTATTTAAATAGACATACATTTTCACAAATAAATTGTCCAAGGCTAATTTTGATCGATGTCTCTTCACAATAATCATGATGGAGAAAGCACCAATTCAAATGGAATGGGTTCAAAACGATGTTACTGCATAGATCGGGATTATAAATCCTCCTATTTTCATCTATTAAACAGTATTTAAGTACTTGAAGTACTTGGAAAATCTGTTTCAAATTGTCAAGTAGCAAATATTTCTTTAACACGATCTGATTATGAGTTATTAAATGGTAAGATGAATAAAAATTCGATATTTTAGGTACAATAGCGCCTAAGGGACCTAAATAATCCCTAATTGGAATTAGGGGATCCGATTCTTTTGTCACATTGTTATATTTCGAACTATTGAATGGACCAATTCGAGAACAATTGGATGATGACAAAATTAGCAAAGATTGGCATTCCTTATTTCGATTCAACAACATACCAATAGTTCCTTGATGTTGGCTAAGTGATCGAATCTTCGCCTTGGAATAAAAAGGATTGATATTGGTGCAATCTAATCCATTATCGGGAATCAATCCGGAACTTGCCCTATCATACCTTTTTCCGGTATACGAAATAGTGGACTTGACTAACTCAATTCTTATGAAATCGC